GCTAGCGTAGCTTAATTAAAGCATAACACTGAAGATGTTAAGATGGCTCCGAATAAGAGCCCGACAGCACAAAGGTTTGGTCCTGGCCTTCCTTACAACTCTAGCTAAACTTACACATGCAAGTATCCGCACTCCCGTGAGAATGCCCTTTTAGTTCCCCGCTTGGGAACAAGGAGCTGGTATCAGGCACATCCTAACTCAGCCCACGACACCTTGCTAAGCCACACCCCCAAGGGAATTCAGCAGTGATAAACATTAAGCCATAAGTGAAAACTTGACCTAGTTAAAGCTAAGAGGGTCGGTCAAACTCGTGCCAGCCACCGCGGTTAGACGAGAGACTCAAGTTGTTTGGTACCGGCGTAAAGCGTGGTTAAGATAGCTCAAACACTAAAGCCGAACGCCTTCTCTACTGTTATACGTTTCCGAAGGTAAGAAGCCCATTCACGAAAGTGGCTTTACCCCATCTGACCCCACGAAAGCTAGGATACAAACTGGGATTAGATACCCCACTATGCCTAGCCATAAACATTGACAGTTCACCCACCCCACTGTCCGCCAGGGAATTACGAGCATTAGCTTAAAACCCAAAGGACTTGGCGGTGCTTCAAACCCACCTAGAGGAGCCTGTTCTAGAACCGATAATCCCCGTTCAACCTCACCCCTTCTAGCCTTTTCCGCCTATATACCACCGTCGCCAGTTTACCCTGTGAAGGTTCAACAGTAAACACAATCGGCACAGCCCAAAACGTCAGGTCGAGGTGTAGTGAATGAAGGGGGAAGAAATGGGCTACATTCCCTAACACTAGGGCATACGAATGACGTGCTGAAACGCACATCTGAAGGAGGATTTAGCAGTAAGTAGAGAATAGAGTGCCCTACTGAAGACGGCTCTGAAGCGCGCACACACCGCCCGTCACTCTCCCCAAGCTTACATCCCAAATTTACTAAAACACGACAACTGCAAAGGGGAGGCAAGTCGTAACATGGTAAGCGTACCGGAAGGTGCTCTTGGAACAAACTTATCAGAGCATAGCTAAAAACAGGATAGCGTCTCCCTTACACCGAGAAGGTATCCGTGCAAACCGGATTGCCCTGACACATATATTCCTCTAAACACCTCAAAATGAATCAAAAAGCATAGCTGTAAGACAATACGCACCTTTTAACAAAGAAAACGCCCGTGCAAACCAGGCTGCTTTTTACCAAAAAACTAGCCCCCTCCCCTAATAACAACAAACCAACATCCATACCCCCGAACACACCACCCACCCATTTAACAAACCATTTTACCCCCCTAGTATAGGCGATAGAAAAGGACCCGGAAGCAACAGAGAAAGTACCGCAAGGGAACGTTGAAAGAGAACTGAAACAACCCAGTTAAGTCTAACAAAGCAGAGATTCTGGCTCGTACCTTTTGCATCATGAATTAGCCAGTAAAATCCAAGCAAAGTGCACTTTAGTTTGCCTTCCCGAAACTAAGTGAGCTACTCCAAGATAGCCTAGTAATAGGGCAAACCCGTCTCTGTGGCAAAAGAGTGGGAAAAGCTTCGAGTAGTGGTGACAGACCTATCGAACTTAGTTATAGCTGGTTGCCTGAGAACTGGATAGGAGTTCAGCCTCTCGGCTTCTCCCCTCACAACCCCACCCTCTAACCCATTAGACACCTAAAAGAAACCGAGAGAGTTAGTTTAAGGAGGTACAGCTCCTTAAACATAAAACACAGCTTTCCCAGGAGGGTAAAGATCACAATTTAAATAAGGAATAATATCCCGGTGGGCCTAAAAGCAGCCATCCACATAGAAAGCGTTAAAGCTCAGACATACCCCGTCTCCCCATATTCCGATAACCCAGTCTTATCCCCCTAAACCTATCAGGCTGCCCCATGCAAACATGGGGGTAATCATGCTAATATGAGTAATAAGAGAGTCCTCAGACCCTCTCCCCGCACAAGTGTAAATTGGAACGGACTATCCACCAAACCCTAACGGCCCCAAACAAAGAGGGAACTGAACAATAAATTAAACAACCAGAAGACCATCCAAAAATAAACCGTTAACCCTACACTGGCGTGCCCCCTTGGGAAAGGCTAAAAGAAAGAAAAGGAACTCGGCAAACACACCTAGCCTCGCCTGTTTACCAAAAACATCGCCTCTTGCAAAATCAACAAATAAGAGGTCCCGCCTGCCCCGTGACTATATGTTCAACGGCCGCGGTATTTTGACCGTGCAAAGGTAGCGAAATCACTTGTCTTTTAAATGAAGACCTGTATGAATGGCATAACGAGGGCTTAACTGTCTCTTCTTTCCAAGCCAATGAAATTGATCTCCCCGTGCAGAAGCGGGGATAACTACATAAGACGAGAAGACCCTGTGGAGCTTTAGACACCAAGGCAGATTATGTTAAACACCCCTAACTAACGGACTAAACTAATTAATCCCTGCCCTATTGTCTTAGGTTGGGGCGACCGCGGGGAAATAATAACCCCCCATGTGGAACAGGAGCACCCCTCCCACAGTTAAGAGCCTCCGCTCTAACAAACAGAACCTCTGACCAAACATGATCCGGCAACGCCGATCAACGGACCAAGTTACCCCAGGGATAACAGCGCAATCCCCTTTTAGAGCCCATATCGACAAGGGGGTTTACGACCTCGATGTTGGATCAGGACATCCTAATGGTGCAGCCGCTATTAAGGGTTCGTTTGTTCAACGATTAAAGTCCTACGTGATCTGAGTTCAGACCGGAGTAATCCAGGTCAGTTTCCATCTATGAAATGTGCTTTTCCAGTACGAAAGGACCGAAAAGTGGAGGCCCATGCCCCAAGCACACCTCCCCCTTACCTAATGATATCAACTCAATTAGGTAAAAGGACATGCCCCATCCGCCGTAGAAAACGGCAAGTTGAGGTGGCAGAGCCCGGTTACTGCAAAAGACTTAAGCTCTTTTCACAGAGGTTCAACTCCTCTCCTTTACTATGACCTCCACATTAATCACCCACATCATCAACCCCTTAGCCTATATCATTCCCGTTCTTCTAGCCGTCGCCTTCCTTACCCTGCTCGAGCGAAAAGTCCTAGGCTATATACAATTACGAAAGGGTCCAAACATCGTAGGGCCTTACGGCCTCCTTCAGCCTATTGCTGACGGCATCAAACTCTTCATCAAAGAACCTATTCGACCCTCCACCTCCTCCCCAATCCTCTTTCTAGCATCCCCAATTATAGCCCTCACACTAGCCTTAGCTCTATGAGCACCCATACCCCTCCCTCACCCCGTCATTGATCTAAACCTGGGTATCCTATTTATCCTCGCCCTATCAAGCCTAGCGGTTTATTCAATTCTCGGCTCTGGCTGAGCATCAAACTCAAAATATGCCCTAATCGGCGCCCTCCGAGCCGTAGCCCAGACAATTTCATACGAAGTAAGCCTAGGCCTGATTCTTCTTAACGCCATCATCTTCACAGGAGGCTTCACTTTACAAACCTTCAGCACAGCACAAGAAAGCATCTGACTAATCTTCCCGACATGACCCCTAGCAGCCATATGATACATCTCATCACTAGCAGAAACTAACCGCGCCCCCTTCGACCTCACAGAAGGTGAATCCGAACTAGTCTCAGGCTTCAATGTAGAGTACGCAGCAGGCCCCTTCGCCCTTTTCTTCCTAGCAGAATACTCAAACATCCTTCTCATAAACACCCTCTCTGCCATTCTCTTTCTTGGAGCCACCTACATTCCCTTCCTCCCCCTCCTAACCACAACTAATCTAATGATTAAAGCAACCTTCCTATCGGTTGTATTCTTATGAGTACGAGCCTCCTACCCCCGATTCCGTTATGATCAACTAATACATCTCATCTGAAAAAGCTTCCTCCCCCTAACTCTTGCCTTAGTGATCTGGCACCTGTCAGTCCCCATCGCACTCGCAGGACTGCCCCCACAAATATAAAATAGGAATTGTGCCTGAAACAAAGGGCCACTTTGATAGAGTGGATCATGAGGGTTAAAGCCCCTCCAATTCCTTAGAAAGAAGGGGTTTGAACCCTACCTGAGGAGATCAAAACTCCTAGTGCTTCCTCTACACCACTTTCTAGCAGCATCAGCTAATAAAGCTTTCGGGCCCATACCCCGGACATGTTGGTTAAAATCCTTCTCCTGCTAATGACCGTTACCGCGCTCACAACCCTACTTTTCGCACTTGGTATTGGCACTTCCCTTACATTTGTGAGCTCTCACTGACTCCTCGCCTGAATAGGTCTCGAAATCAGCACTCTCGCTATCTTGCCCCTCATGGCCCAGCAACATCACCCCCGAGCAGTTGAAGCAGCCACTAAATACTTCCTCATTCAAGCTACAGCAGCTGCAATACTTCTATTTGCAAGCACCACTAACGCCTGAATCTCAGGACACTGAGACATCCAACAAACTAGCCACCCCCTTCCTCTAACTCTTCTTACCCTAGCCCTAGCCCTCAAAATCGGTCTCGCCCCGCTACACTCCTGACAACCCGAAGTTCTTCAAGGCCTAGAACTTAATACAGGAGTAATCATGGCTACCTGACAAAAACTCGCCCCCTTCGCAATTCTCACCCAAATTCAACCCCCAAACTCCCCACTCATCCTTATCCTAGGAGTCGCCTCCATCTTCGCCGGCGGTTGAGGAGGCTTGAATCAAACCCAACTCCGTAAAATCCTTGGCTACTCCTCTATTGCCCACTTAGGCTGAATAATCCTAGTGCTCCAATACTCAACCACACTAACCCTCCTAGCCCTCTTCATCTACATTATTACAACCTACGCCACATTCACACTCTTAACACTGAAAAAAGCAACTTCCATAAAAATACTCTTTGCCCTAGGAGCAAAAAACCCCGTCCTCACCATACTCCTCCCCCTTCTCCTCATGTCCCTAGCGGGCCTTCCCCCACTCACTGGTTTCCTCACCAAACTACTAATCCTAAAAGAATTGACCAAACAAGGTCTCGCCACTACAGCCGCACTAGCTATCATTGGGGCCCTACTAAGCGCCTTCTTCTACGTCCGCCTCTCAGTTGCAACCACCCTCACCCTCCCCCCTAACATCTTAACCGGACTAACCCCCTGACGACTCACATCTCTACGACTCACACTACCAGTCTCCATCTCCTCCATACTGGCAATTGCACTCCTGCCCGCCACCCCTGCCCTCATCGCACTCCTAACTTATTAGCCCCAAACCTCTCTTCTAGTGATTTAGGTTAATAACCCAGACCAAGAGCCTTCAAAGCCCTCAGTGGAAGTGAAAATCTTTCAATCGCTGTAAGACTTGCGGGACATTACCCCACATCACCTGCATGCAAAACAGACACTTTAATTAAGCTAAAGCCTCACTAGACGGGTAGGCCTCGATCCTACAAAATCTTAGTTAACAGCTAAGCGCCCAAACCAGCGAGCATCCATCTACCTTTCCCCCGCCTATTAAAACAACTAGAGGCGGGGGAAAGCCCCGGCAGACGTTAGTCTGCTTCTTCAGATTTGCAATCTGACGTGTTAAACACCTCAGGACTTAGTGAGAAGAGGACTCAAACCTCTGTTCATGGGACTACAATCCACCGCTTAAAACTCAGCCATCTCACCTGTGGCAATCACACGTTGACTCTTTTCTACCAACCATAAAGACATTGGCACCCTCTACCTCCTGTTTGGTGCCTGGGCCGGGATAGTAGGCACGGCGTTAAGCCTGCTAATCCGAGCTGAGCTCAATCAGCCTGGCAGCCTTCTTGGGGATGACCAGATTTACAATGTTATCGTTACAGCGCATGCATTTGTAATAATTTTCTTTATAGTAATGCCAGCCATGATTGGGGGATTCGGAAACTGACTAGTCCCGCTGATAATCGGAGCACCCGACATAGCGTTCCCTCGAATAAACAACATAAGCTTCTGGCTCCTGCCTCCCTCACTCCTTCTTCTCCTCGCTTCCGCAGGCGTAGAGGCTGGGGCCGGTACCGGGTGGACAGTCTACCCTCCTCTTGCCGGCAACCTAGCCCACGCGGGAGCATCCGTAGACCTAACCATCTTTTCCCTCCACCTAGCCGGAATCTCTTCCATCCTGGGGGCCATTAACTTCATTACCACCATCATCAACATGAAACCTCCCGCAACCTCCCAGTATCAAACGCCCCTGTTTGTCTGAGCAGTTCTAATTACTGCCGTCCTTCTTCTTCTTTCTCTACCAGTACTCGCTGCCGGAATCACTATACTTCTTACAGACCGAAATCTAAACACCACCTTCTTCGACCCAGCCGGTGGGGGAGATCCGATTCTTTACCAACATTTATTCTGATTCTTTGGGCACCCAGAAGTGTATATTCTAATTCTCCCAGGGTTTGGAATGATTTCCCACATTGTTGCTTACTATAGCGGTAAAAAAGAGCCTTTCGGCTATATGGGTATAGTGTGGGCTATAATGGCAATTGGTCTCCTAGGATTTATTGTCTGAGCCCACCACATATTTACAGTCGGAATAGACGTGGACACCCGGGCCTACTTTACCTCTGCCACAATAATTATTGCAATTCCCACCGGTGTAAAAGTCTTCAGCTGATTAGCAACCCTCCACGGAGCTAATATTAAATGAGAAGCTCCACTTCTTTGAGCACTCGGCTTTATTTTCCTCTTTACAGTAGGTGGACTGACAGGGATTATTCTGGCTAACTCCTCTCTAGATATTGTCCTTCATGACACATATTATGTAGTAGCCCACTTCCACTATGTCTTATCGATAGGGGCCGTATTTGCAATCATCGCTGGCTTTGTTCACTGATTTCCCCTATTTACTGGCTACACCCTTCATAAAACCTGAACAAAAATTCACTTCGGGGTAATATTTACCGGGGTAAACCTAACCTTCTTCCCCCAACACTTCCTAGGCCTAGCAGGTATGCCTCGACGGTATTCAGACTACCCAGACGCCTACACATTATGAAACTCAATCTCCTCAATAGGCTCCCTAGTGTCACTTTTAGCAGTATCCTTATTTATGTTTATCATCTGAGAGGCCTTCTCCGCTAAACGAGAGGTTCTATCGGTAGAGCACACAATGACTAACGTAGAATGACTTCACGGCTGCCCTCCTCCTTACCACACATTCGAGGAGCCTGCATTCGTCCAAGTTCAGTCTCGCTAACCGAGAAAGGGAGGAGTCGAACCCCCATAGATTGGTTTCAAGCCAATCGCATAACCGCTCTGCCACTTTCTTCATGAGCCTCTAGTAAAATAGCAATTACATTGCCTTGTCAGGGCAAAATTGTGGGTTGAAATCCCACGTGTCTTACAACAACATGGCACATCCCCAACAACTAGGATTTCAAGACGCAACCTCCCCTCTCATAGAAGAACTTCTTCACTTCCACGACCATGCACTTATAATTGTATTTTTAATCAGCGCATTTGTACTTTACCTTCTAGTGGCTATGGTCACTACTAAACTTTACGATAAATATATCTTAGACTCTCAAGAAATCGAGATCATCTGAACCATCCTTCCTGCCATTATTCTTATTATAATTGCCCTCCCCTCCCTCCGGATTCTTTACATTATAGACGAAGTCAACGACCCACACCTCACAGTTAAAGCCATGGGCCACCAGTGATACTGAAGCTACGAATACACTGATTACGAAGAACTTGGATTTGACTCTTATATAATCCCGACACAAGACTTAACACCAGGCCAATTCCGACTTCTAGAAACAGACCACCGAATAGTAGTCCCCGTTGAATCCCCAATTCGAGTTTTAGTTTCCGCCGAGGATGTCCTCCACTCCTGGGCAGTTCCCACACTAGGGGTGAAAATAGACGCAGTCCCCGGCCGCCTTAACCAAACAGCATTTATCTCATCCCGCCCAGGTGTCTTCTATGGGCAGTGCTCTGAAATCTGCGGAGCAAACCACAGCTTTATGCCCATCGTAGTTGAAGCAGTTCTCCTAGAATGCTTCGAAAACTGACTATCCTTTGTTCTCCAAGACTCATCACTAAGAAGCTAAAAAGGGACTAAGCGCTAGCCTTTTAAGCTAGAAACTGGTGACCCCCGACCACCCTTAGTGGTATGCCTCAACTCAACCCCCGCCCATGACTCGCCATTTATTTCTTCGCCTGACTGATATTTCTAGCGTTTCTCCCTTTCAAAGTCTCAGACCATTCTTTCCCAGAGGAATATGCTGATGCAGCTACCTACATTTCTCAACCAGAAAATTGACTCTGACCATGACTTTAAGTCTCTTCGATCAGTTTATATCCCCTTGATTTTTGGGCACTCCGTTACTAGCTATCTCCCTCGTCCTCCCTTGAATACTTATCCCTACGCCCTCCTTTCGCTGAATAAACAACCGCCTAATCACTGTTCAAGCCTGATTTATCAACCGATTCACCCAGCAAACCTTCCTACCTTTAAATGTTGAAGGACATAAATGAGCCCTTCTACTGACCTCTTTAATAGTATTTCTCCTCTCTCTCAACATTCTAGGCCTTTTACCATACACTTTTACCCCAACCACTCAACTGTCTCTCAACCTCGGTCTCGCAATCCCACTATGATTGGCCACCGTCATCATTGGCTTACGCAACCAGCCCACAGCCGCCATAGGACACCTTCTGCCAGAAGGAACCCCTACCCCCTTAATCCCCATTCTTATCATTATCGAAACAATTAGCCTGCTCATTCGACCTTTCGCCCTTGGAGTGCGGCTCACAGCCAACTTAACAGCCGGACACCTTCTCATCCAACTAGTCTCAATAGCTGTTCTAGTCCTTCTCCCCCTAATGCCAGTAGTAGCCATCCTTACAGCGGTGCTTCTGCTTATACTAACCCTCCTAGAAATCGCAGTAGCAATGATCCAAGCTTATGTCTTCGTCCTACTTCTAAGCTTATACTTACAAGAAAACGTATAATGGCCCATCAAGCACACGCATATCATATAGTTGATCCCAGTCCCTGACCTTTAACAGGCGCAGTCGCAGCCCTGTTGATGACCTCGGGCCTTGCAATTTGATTCCACTACCACACTATAACACTTATACTCCTTGGAATAGTTCTACTTCTACTTACCATGTACCAATGATGACGTGACATCGTCCGAGAAGGTACATTCCAAGGACACCACACTCCCCCCGTCCAAAAAGGCCTTCGGTACGGGATGATCCTCTTCATCACTTCAGAAGTCTTCTTTTTCCTAGGGTTCTTCTGAGCCTTCTACCACTCCAGCCTCGCCCCCACACCTGAACTAGGCGGGTGCTGACCCCCCACAGGCATCACCACCCTAGATCCTTTCGAAGTTCCTCTTCTTAACACAGCAGTTCTCCTCGCCTCAGGTGTAACAGTAACTTGAGCTCACCACAGCATCATGGAAGGACAACGCACACAAGCAATTCAATCCCTTCTTCTTACAATCCTCCTAGGATTCTACTTCACCCTCCTGCAAGCCATAGAGTATTATGAAGCCCCCTTTACAATTGCAGACGGCGTGTACGGCTCTACATTCTTTGTAGCAACCGGCTTCCACGGATTACACGTCATTATCGGAACTACCTTCCTGGCTGTCTGCCTTCTACGTCAAATCCAATACCACTTTACAACTGAACACCACTTCGGGTTTGAAGCAGCTGCCTGATACTGACACTTTGTAGACGTTGTCTGACTCTTCCTTTACATCTCCATCTACTGATGAGGCTCATAATCTTTCTAGTACCAGCGTTAGTACGAGTGACTTCCAATCACCTAGTCTTGGTTAAAATCCAAGGAAAGATAATGAACTTAGTCATGACAATCCTCCTGATTTCCCTAACACTCTCCGTTACTCTCGCCACTGTCTCCTTCTGACTCCCACAAATAACGCCAGACCAAGAAAAACTCTCTCCCTACGAATGTGGGTTTGACCCGTTAGGAACCGCCCGCCTGCCCTTTTCCATCCGATTCTTCCTTGTCGCCATTCTCTTTCTTCTTTTTGACCTAGAGATTGCTCTCCTCCTCCCCCTTCCATGGGGGGATCAATTAGCATCTCCCCTAGCCACATTCCTCTGAGCCTCCGCCGTCTTATCCCTCTTAACCCTTGGCTTAGCCTACGAATGACTGCAAGGGGGACTAGAATGAGCTGAATAGGTAGTTAGTTTAAGAAAAACATTTGATTTCGGCTCAAAAACTTGTGGTTTAAGTCCATAACTTCCTAATGACTCCTGCTCACTTTACTTTCTCATCAACATTTATCTTAGGACTCATGGGCTTAGCCTTTCATCGAACACATCTCCTATCCGCCCTCCTATGTCTAGAAGGAATGATGCTCTCCCTCTTCATCGCCCTGTCCCTATGAACACTGCAACTAGACGCCACCTCCTTCTCCCCCGCACCTATACTCTTACTAGCATTTTCAGCTTGCGAAGCAAGCGCAGGGCTCGCCCTCCTAGTAGCCACCGCCCGAACCCACGGCACTGACCGTCTCCAGAGTCTTAACCTTTTACAATGCTAAAAATTCTAATCCCCACTCTCATACTCCTTCCAGTAACTTGACTAGCCCCTCCAAAATGACTATGACCTTCATCCTTAATACACAGCCTAATTATTGCACTCGTCAGCTTCTCCTGATTTAAAAACTCATCAGAAACCGGATGAACCTTCCTCAATTCCTTCATAGCTACAGATCCCTTATCCACCCCTCTACTGGTCCTTACCTGCTGACTCTTACCCCTTATAATTCTCGCTAGTCAAAACCATCTCACCCCCGAACCCATCAACCGCCAACGAATATATATTTCTCTCCTAACAACCCTGCAAATCTTCTTAATCCTAGCATTCGGCGCTACCGAAATCATCATATTTTATGTAATATTTGAAGCTACGCTTCTCCCAACCTTAGTCCTTATCACTCGTTGAGGGAACCAAACAGAACGACTAAGCGCTGGATTTTACTTCTTGTTCTACACACTAGCAGCATCCCTCCCCCTCTTAATCGCGCTCCTACTCCTCCAAAACAGCACAGGGACGTTATCTTTACTCACATTACAATACTCCTTCCCCCTCCAACTTACAACATACGCGGATAAAATTTGATGAGCCAGCTGCTTACTAGCATTCCTAGTCAAAATACCTCTATACGGAGTCCACCTCTGACTTCCTAAAGCACACGTTGAAGCCCCCGTTGCAGGCTCCATAGTCCTTGCCGCCGTACTTCTAAAACTAGGAGGCTATGGTATAATACGAATGCTTGTCGTCCTAGACCCCCTTACTAAAGAACTAAGCTACCCATTCATCGCCCTCGCACTGTGAGGTGTCATCATGACGGGCTCAATTTGCTTACGACAAACCGACCTTAAATCCCTCATCGCTTACTCATCCGTAAGTCATATGGGCTTAGTAGTAGGGGGCATTCTTATCCAAACACCCTGAGGCTTTACAGGGGCACTAATCCTCATAATCGCCCACGGCCTAACCTCTTCAGCCCTTTTCTGCCTGGCCAACACTAATTATGAGCGCACCCATAGCCGAACAATAGTCCTAGCCCGAGGCCTACAAATAGCCCTCCCTTTAATAACCACCTGATGATTTATTTCCAGCCTAGCCAACCTAGCCCTCCCCCCTCTTCCTAATCTCATAGGAGAGCTTATAATTCTTACATCTTTATTTAATTGATCCTGATGAACCCTAATCTTAACTGGTGCTGGAACACTAATCACAGCAGGCTACTCACTCTATATGTTCCTCATAACCCAACGAGGCCCGCTTCCAACGCACATCGCCACCTTAGATCCCTCCCACTCACGAGAGCACTTATTAATTACCCTCCACTTAATTCCCCTGCTCCTCCTAATCCTTAAACCTGAGCTAATCTGAGGCTGAACTGCCTGTAGATATAGTTTAATAAAAATATTAGATTGTGATTCTAAAGACAGAGGTTAAAACCCTCTTATCCACCGAGAGAGGCTGGTCAGCACCGAAGACTGCTAATTTCCGGCTCCACGGTTAAACTCCGGGGCTCCCTCGAATCTGCTCCTAAAGGATAACAGCTCATCCGTTGGTCTTAGGAACCAAAAACTCTTGGTGCAAATCCAAGTAGTAGCTATGCACCTCACACCTATTATCATAACTTCCAGCCTCATTATCATCTTCACCCTCCTCCTGTTCCCAGTGGCCACCTCCCTCAACCCCAACCCAAAAAACTCCGACTGAGCCTCTACTCATGTCAAAACAGCAGTAAAACTGGCTTTCTTCGTCAGTCTCCTCCCCCTCTCCCTCTTCCTTAACGAGGGCGCAGAAATAATTGTCACAAACTGAAATTGAACAAACACCCAATCCTTCGACATCAACATTAGCCTAAAATTTGACTTCTACTCCCTCATCTTCACCCCCATCGCCCTCTACGTGACCTGATCTATTCTTGAATTCGCCTCCTGATACATGCACTCAGACCCCTTCATCAACCGCTTTTTCAAGTACCTCCTCATCTTCCTCATCGCCATGATCACCTTAGTCACAGCAAACAATATATTTCAACTCTTCATCGGTTGAGAAGGCGTAGGCATTATATCCTTCCTTCTTATCGGCTGATGATTTGGACGAGCCGATGCAAACACCTCCGCCCTACAAGCTGTCCTATACAACCGGATCGGGGACATCGGACTTATCCTTGCCATAGCATGGTTTGCAATAAACCTAAACTCCTGAGAAATGCAACAAATTTACGCAACAACTAAAGACCTTGACCTCACACTTCCTCTTATAGCACTCATCCTAGCCGCAACTGGAAAGTCAGCCCAATTTGGCCTCCACCCCTGACTACCCGCTGCCATAGAAGGCCCCACACCAGTCTCCGCCTTACTTCATTCTAGCACTATAGTTGTTGCAGGCATCTTCCTTCTCGTCCGCATGAGCCCTCTAATAGAGAACAACCCTACTGCCCTCACAACTTGTCTATGCTTAGGCGCATTAACCACCTTATTCACGGCCACATGTGCCCTCACCCAAAACGATATTAAAAAAATTGTTGCTTTTTCCACATCCAGCCAGCTTGGACTAATAATAGTGACCATCGGACTCAACCAACCCCAACTTGCCTTTCTCCACATCTGCACCCATGCCTTCTTTAAAGCAATGCTATTCCTTTGCTCCGGCGCCATTATTCACAGCCTAAACGACGAACAAGACATCCGAAAAATGGGAGGTATACATCACCTAGCCCCCTTCACATCATCCTGCCTTTCCATTGGTAGCTTAGCTCTTACAGGCACACCCTTCTTAGCAGGCTTCTTCTCTAAAGACGCCATCATTGAAGCATTAAACACATCTCACCTCAACGCCTGAGCCCTCGTCCTGACCCTTCTAGCCACCTCCTTTACAGCTGTGTACAGCCTCCGAGTAATCTACTTCGTCTCTATAGGCCACCCACGATTCAACCCTCTGTCCCCAATTAATGAAAACACCCCCCAAGTAATCAACCCAATCAAACGACTAGCCTGAGGGAGCATTATTGCCGGTCTCTTAATTACCTCTAACATTACCCCTATAAAAACACCCGTTATAACCATACCACCCCTACTTAAGCTCGCCGCCCTAATCGTCACTATTCTCGGCCTAATTACAGCCCTTGAACTCGCATCTCTCACTAACAAACAACTTAAAACAACCCCTAAGCTCTCCTTCCACCGCTTCTCTAACATACTAGGATTCTTCCCTTCAATTATACATCGCGCACCTACAAAATTCAGCCTAACCTTAGGTCAATCCATCGCTTCGCAAATAGTTGACCAATCCTGACTAGAAAAAACAGGCCCCAAAGCCGTAACCTCCCTAAACACACCCCTAGCCTCCACAGTAAGTAATATCCAGCGAGGCCTAATCAAAACCTACCTCATTACCTTCCTTCTCACACTAACCCTAGCTTCTCTTGCACTATTATTCTAAACAGCTCGAAGCGCCCCTCGACTCAAACCCCGCGTCAACTCTAAAACCACAAACAGAGTCAAAAGAAGCACCCAAGCACCTACCACCAACAAACCCCCACCCAGAGAGTATATTACAGCTACACCTCCTACATCCCCCCGAAGGACCGAAAACTCGCTTAACTCCTCCACAGAGACTCAAGAAAACTCGTACCACCCTCCCTGAAACAAGGCAGAAGCTAAAACAACGCCAACTACATACATTAACATGTATGCCGCAACAGACCGGCTCCCTCAAGTTTCAGGGTAAGGTTCGGCAGCAAGAGCCGCTGAATAAGCAAACACAACTAACATCCCTCCTAAATAAATTAAAAACAAAATTAAGGATAAAAAAGACCCCCCGTGCCCAGCTAACACACCACACCCAAAACCCGCTACTACCACCAATCCCAGAGCAGCAAAATAAGGAGAAGGGTTAGAAGCCACCGCAACAACCCCTAACACTAAACCGAACGAAAACAAAGACATGATATAAGTCATAATTCTTGTCAGGACTCTAACCAGAACTAATGGCTTGAAAAACCACCGTTATAATTTAACTACAAGAACCCAATGGCTAGCATACGCAAGACTCATCCTCTCTTAAAAATCGCCAACGACGCACTAGTCGACCTTCCAGCCCCCTCAAACATCTCGGTTTGATGGAACTTCGGGTCTTTACTCGGCCTCTGCCTTATCGCTCAAATTGCCACAGGACTATTCTTAGCAATACACTACACCTCAGATGTCTCAACGGCCTTTTCATCCGTAGCACACATCTGCCGAGACGTGAACTACGGATGACTTATCCGCAACCTACACGCTAACGGCGCATCATTCTTTTTCATCTGCATTTACTTCCACATCGGCCGAGGACTCTACTACGGCTCCTACCTCTACAAAGAAACATGAAACATTGGAGTAATCTTACTTCTGCTTGTAATAATAACTGCCTTCGTCGGATACGTCCTCCCCTGAGGACAGATATCCTTCTGAGGAGCCACCGTTATTACCAACCTTCTTTCCGCTATCCCCTACATCGGAAACACCCTCGTTCAATGGATCTGGGGCGGTTTCTCTGTAGACAATGCCACCCTCACCCGCTTTTTCGCATTCCACTTCCTCTTTCCGTTTGTCATCGCAGCCGCAACTATAGTCCACCTTATTTTCCTTCATGAAACCGGCTCAAATAACCCCCTAGGCCTTAACTCAGACTCAGACAAAATCCCATTCCACCCATACTTTTCATTCAAAGACTTACTCGGATTCGCAGTCGTTCTCTTCGCCCTCACTTCCCTAGCCCTATTCTCCCCGAATCTTCTCGGAGACCCCGACAACTTCACCCCTGCCAACCCCCTTGTTACGCCACCCCACATTAAACCCGAATGATACTTCCTATTTGCCTACGCAATCCTGCGATCCATCCCCAACAAACTAGGTGGTGTCCTCGCACTTCTAGCCTCCATCCTCATCCTCATAATCGTGCCCCTTATTCATACCTCAAAACAACGAAGTCTCACGTTCCGCCCTCTTACCCAGTTCCTCTTCTGACTTCTCATCGCAGACGTCGCCATTCTTACTTGAATTGGAGGAATACCCGTTGAACACCCATACATTATTATCGGCCAACTCGCCTCCGTACTTTACTTCCTCCTTTTCCTAGTCCTCATGCCCGCCGCAGGATACGTAGAAAACAAGAACCTTGAATGATTATGCATTAGTAGCTCAGCCTTAGAGCGTCGGTCTTGTAAACCGGACGTCGAGGGTTAAAATCCCCCCTACTGCTCAAAGAAAGGGGACTTAAACCCCCACCGCTGACTCCCAAAGCCAGAGTTCTGAATTAAACTATTCCTTGCGACTTTTCAACACGACCCCGTATAAACTCACTCGTACACCTGTGATCACAAACATATATGTCTAAAAAACATTCATTATATTTAACCATTTAAGTGTATGTACATATCATGAATGCTTGTTAGACATACCCGTAATTATTCCAATAACATTGTTTTAGTGTTAGATCAAGGCATCGCTATTTAATGTTAAAGTGCGCTTTCATGAATAAGGTCAAGGACAGTAAATGTGAGGGTTATTAAAATTGAACACTATCGGCATCTGGTTCCTACTTCAGGGTCATACTACTAAACATTAGACATGTCCTTATCGACGCTTGCTAGGGGTTGATGTCGAAGGCCATCTCCGGAAGCAACCCACATGCCGAGCGTTCTCTCCACAGGGGTCAGGTTTATCTTTTTTGGTTTCCTTTCAATTGACATCTCACAGTGCTTGGAAAATGATAATTAAGGTGGCACATATCATGTTTGCTTAATCAACAGGTGATTTACACGGTAATGTTAGGTAATGATGTAAAGGCCTTAAAGAAGATTCACATTTCTCGCATTCTCGGGCATAATACCTGGTAATCTTCCATCTCTTTAGGCTTTAGTACCCCCGGTGAGTATTTCTTTTTTAAGCGGGAAACCCCCCCCCCCCCCCCCCACACTCGCAAGTTTGCTTATATTCCTGAACCCCCCCCGGAAAACAGGAACCTCTTGAATGCTGCCCACAGAACCGTGGGACTCTGGAAATATGGTGGTGAAGCAATAAAATGAGAAAGTTTTCTGACGCTGAAAGCGCACGACGCCCCTAAAAATATTTTAATAGACTTATCCAATTAAATTTTACCCCGTTCTACACAGATCAAAGCTCGAAACAAAGCAATACCCCTTAAATTCAAACTACCTTATTACATTTATATTATAATATAATTATATTTTTGTCCAATTTGACTATTAAAAATAACACGACTTCAAAAACTTTGCACCAGACTTCCCCTTCATTTCACGCATACAAACAATAATTTTTTCCCCGCTTCAAGAATCATTCACCATGACTTCACAATTCAAAAACGACTTCCTTTACCGACTAGCCATCTACCCGCTCTACTCACACCCTGATAACCTCTATTAACCAAAGCTCCATCATTTTCATGCCCTTCACTCCTTCATCACACTTTCTACCCAACAAGTAACACCCCTCCTTCAACAATTAC